ATAAACCAAAAAGAACAAAGAATGAAATAATTGGAATCACTAATGCATACATTGTTGTATTAGATCGAAATCTGAAGGTTCTTTCTTGACCTAACTAAAAAGATGCGCATTTCTAATATATATATGAAAAATACAAAATAGAACTTCTAAAGCAAAAGAAAATAGAAATTAATAGTCTTAGAATATAGTTGAACCAAAACACCTATTTTTTTGAGTGATCATGTGATAACTTTTTGTTCTCATTCATTCAAGATATTTAAGATATTATATGAGTGAACTCATTACGGAATCTAATTAGTTAAAATGAAAGTAAAAGTTTTATAAGATTAATGTTCGCTCTAAAATATATAGATTCGATCCAATAAAACAAATGATAAAAATAGGAATAATTTTCTAATTTGATTCCATAATGATTGGAAAAGAGTTAGTCTTATTTTAAAACGAAATTACACTACCCAGTTCTTATTATTCGTTTATAAGTTGAATTGAAAAATGATCCAAGAATGCATTTGCTGATTGCAAACGCGGTATGGGTAGATGTTACAGATGATGAATCAATTTTTTTATATAGTTGTGACTTTATCCTTGTTAGTGCTGTCTATAATGATAGATGACTCAAAAACTTTCAATTGGTTTTTTTCTCCTATTTTGCAAAAAAGGAAACTCAGGTAAGTGCTTTTTTATAAACATATGTATAAAAAGACCATATTTCATTTAGCTCCTTGATGCCTACCATAACTAGTTATTTCGGTTTTCTACTAACGGCTTTAACTATAACCTCAGCTCTATTTATTGGTCTGAGCAAGATACGACTTATTTGAAATTAATTGCACAAAATCTTTCTGCGAACTTCTGTGTATTTTTACCCCGTTAATTGCCAATTCTTGGTCATTGAGATTCATGGTAATTCGGATTAATATTTAGGTATAGATATTACCTCTTTTTTCTCCTTTCAAACAAATTGAAATGATTGAAGTTTTTCTATTTGGAATTGTGTTAGGTCTAATTCCTATTACTTTGGCTGGATTATTTGTAACTGCCTATTTACAATACAGGCGTGGCGATCAGTTAGACCTTTGATTAATTAATATCTCTTTTTTTGATTGACCTCCTCCTTTCTTTAATATCTAGGAGGTCAAATAAAGATTGCTGTTCCAGTTAGTGTTTCAGTCAAATTCCATCGAAGAAGATACAAATCACGCTCTGTAGGATTTGAACCTACGACATCGGGTTTTGGAGACCCACGTTCTACCGAACTGAACTAAGAGCGCTTTCTTCTCATAAAAGAAAAGACTGTAAAGAAAAGGATTGGCCCCAATACATCTTGTATGCATACACATATAGTATCATCATAAGAATAAAAGATTCTATATGATATGTCCAACGTGAATTGATCTCAAAAAATCCCTCGTTACTGCTCAAAGGAGCAGTAATAGGTAGGGATGACAGGATTTGAACCCGTGACATTTTGTACCCAAAACAAACGCGCTACCAAGCTGCGCTACATCCCTTCCATTGGTCTACAGTGTCATTGTAGAGAATTCCTGTCTTGTTTTCCACATCGTTATTGCCTCTATTAAAATCTAGAATTTTTATGTCCATTTCGCCTTTTTGGTCTCATTTAACATATAATAATAGTAAAATACTTCTGGAACCCCTAGGAAAAATAAACGAGTCTTTTTGGGGAATAGTGGGGAAGAAAAGGACGTTTTTTCTGTATTTAACAAAAAGGAAATCTTATTTACTGGATGATTGTACATTTCAATATGTATTATCTTATGTATGTATTACTATAAAAGGAGGTTTTTCAATGCGAGATCTAAAAACATATCTTTCCGTGGCACCGGTACTAAGTACTCTATGGTTCGGTTCTTTGGCAGGTTTATTGATAGAGATTAATCGTTTTTTCCCGGATGCGTTGACGTTCCCCTTTTTTTCATTCTAGTTATTGACGTGGGAAGGAATAAAGAAGATTAGAGATACAATTAAATAAAGCCCCTTCTTTTCTCTTTTTTCCCTAGAAAAAGGGAGGAAAGAGAAAGAATATTATATTCAACAGCTGTGAGAGTCGGGTTCAGGTTGGAATTAAATTAATATGAATTTCTATGTATTAAATTTCTATGGAAGTCGAATACAAACTCTGGTTCTAGGGAAAGCGTATTCTAGACGATAATTATATGAAATACTGTATACTGTACTGTTGAAATATAGTTTAGAAATCTTTCTATCGTATTTCCTATATTGATTGTAATGAAATCTTGCATAAGAGGATAGCTAGTTACAAATTTTTTCCTTCCTTTCTTCTTTTTCGTTTCGAATTGAAAAAGGAAGAGTTGAGTAAATGAAAAATCCAAAGGAGGTTCATGGCTAAGGGTAAAGATGTGCGAATACCGGTTCTTTTGGAATGTACCGCTTGTGTTCGAAACGGTGTTAATAAGGAATCAACGGGGATTTCCAGATATATTACTCAAAAGAACCGGCACAATACGCCTAATCGATTGGAGTTGCTAAAATTCTGTCCATATTGTAACAAACATACGATTCATGGGGAGATAAAGAAATAGATCGAACGAACCGAGCACCGGCGCCCTTATCTTTCTTACAAGGAAAGGGCAAAAATGACATTATATATATAACATATTTAACATAGTTAAAGATAATTATAAACAAACCAAATCCTATTTATTTATTCTAATAAAAGATACGGTTGAAATAGGATTTTAGGGATAAGAAATAAACTAACCAAACCATGGAAAAATCTAAGCGAACTTTTCTTAAATCCAAGCGATCTTTTCGTAGGCGTTTGCCCCCGATCCAATCGGGGGATCGAATTGATTATAAAAACATGAGTTTAATTAGTCGATTTATTAGTGAACAGGGAAAAATATTATCTAGACGAGTGAATAGATTGACCTTGAAACAACAACGATTAATTACTATTGCTATAAAACAAGCTCGTATTTTATCTTTGTTACCTTTTCTTAATAATGAGAAACAATTTGAAAGAACCGAGTCGACCACCAGAACTCCCAGTCTTAGAGCCAGAAAAAGATAGGTTTACTCTTTCTTCACTTGAATTCAAATGCCCATCCGAACTCAAACGCGGATTTCTTTTTTGTTGGAAAAATCCAAGAATCCGGATTGAAGTCTCGTGTCGTAAGAAAAAAAAAAAGAATAATCTGGGAAGAATAAAATTTTTTATTGAACGTGTTGATTCATATTTATTTTGACTACTTTCTGATATTTTATCATATTCTAATTCTATTCATTTTTATTCGATCTTCCCGGAGTTCATTCTCCGGGCAACTCCGTTTAACCGGTGGATTCTTTCCAACCTACTTCTTTTATGATCTCATTGGAAATCATATAAAGACAATTCCTATTTGATATAGCTATTTGTGCAAGTATTTTACGATTAAGAAGCAACTGTCTCTTGTACAGATCATTTATTAATCTACTATAACTATAGCATACCCCCCTTTCACGAATTGCTGCATTTATTCGAGTGATCCACAAACGACGAAAGTTTATTTTTTGCCTATCCCTATCCCGATGAGCCGAAACCAAAGCTCTTATTTTTTGTTGAGTAATAGTTCGAGTAAGTCTTGAATGAGCCCCCCGAAAGCTTGATGCAAATAAACGAATTTTTGTTCTACGTCTCCGAGCGATATATCCCCGTCTAATTCTGGTCATTGAATAAATGAAACTTTAACGAATAACTAATAGATTTCCTTTCTTTCAGTTATTCTTTTGCCCCTTTCCTAGTATATTAATAACAAAACGGATTTTTCCAATGTATAAACTAAAAATTCCAATGGCTTTCGCTACTATAACCTTCCCAACCACGATTTTTTATTTTTTTATAGGCATTTCACCTCGAAATACGAAATTGTACTATACTAGGTTAAAAAAAATAGCAATGATAACTAAATAGTGGATTCCATCGTTTCTATGGTTACTTCTTAAACGGTGAGGTCTTCTCTATACACCGGAGCCCTTACTTCATTTAATCAATGTTATTGCTAACTTGTATAGTTCACATTCTTCGGCTCTACCCATGAATTATCCAGTAATAGGTCTTTCACAACGAGCTCTACCTATACAGTAACGGTATTTAATTATGAAAGTTGGCTGGGTAGCTGACCCTGTTAGTCCGTTCTTGCAAGAGGGGTCTATGTTACTAAGATTTCCTCCGCTTAATGGATAACCATTTGCTACCAATGGAGAATTACTTCTCATCTTGAATTGAGGTGAGTGGTTTTACACCAATAGAAACCATAAATTTCATACACAATAAAAGGGATATGACCCCATTTTCTTATTTTTAGATAGTAAATGTAGTTTGTTTTTCCGTTCTATCCTATTTGATCATTGATATTCGAACATTGTTCTCTTTCCTTTGTTCTAGTTTATGATCTGAACGAGTCGCACATACACCCTAGTACATGTTCCTCGACGCTGAGGGCATCCCCGAAGCGCGGGGGATTTTGTGACATTTCTGATTGGCTGTCTTGTATTTCTAATAAGTTGTTTAATCGTTGGCATGTTGAATCATATACATAATGGGCTGGTTTAGATCGATCCTAACCGTATGATTATGAATGACTTTTATTCAATAGAATAGAATCGATAGATCAATAGAATCATCAATCAATAGATAGTAAATGAATAAAAGTCATAGAATATTAAACGCGGCAGGGTTCATTTTAAATCACGAATTGACGCGAAATTCAGGCTATTTATTGTCATTCAACCGCTACAAGATCAACAATTCCATAAGCTTGGGCCTCTGTTGCTGACATAAAAATATCTCTTTCCATGTCTTCGGATACAACCCAGAAGGGTTTCCCCGTTCTTTGTACATAAACCCTTGTCAGGGTTTCACGTAGTTTCAGCAGTTCTCCCACTTCCAGGATGAATTCTCCCGTTGCTACTTCAGAAAAAGAACCAGCGGGTTGATGGATCATTACCCTGATGATATAAGATAAAAAAGGTTTCTC